CTGAATACTCATAAGTCCGATACCATTGATGTCCAATAGCTTTGATAGTAATGGCTGGATCTACTACTACCTCGTCCATTGAGTATAAAAGAGCAAATGATGGTATAGCAATGAACATCGGGATGATACTAGGAAATATGGTCCGAAGAATCTCGATAGTAGTTCCATGAACAATCCTTTGCGGGATTGGATTTTTTTTATAGTGGAAATGCCATAAAGCGCGAACCAAGATCCGTGATACGAAAACCAAAATAAGAATGAGGAAGAAAAAGATATCATGATGTAAGTCGATTATTCCTTGCATCATAGGTGTTGCTGCGTCTTGAGATCCTAATTGCCATGGTTCCGCTGCATCACAATAGCTCCTTCTGAGGAATACATCACAAGTGAGGAATACCCCACAAAGAGCAATTGGAATTGGTAACCAGAAAATGACACTTTTCCAAATTTTGACAAAAGGTGGAAATTTTTCAAACATATTGATGGATTGAGAGAAAATGATTCCCTACAGACAGAAAGAGATTCCTTCCTGTACGAGTCGTGAAGAATTAGATAGAGCTTTGGTTGGTTGTTGACCAACGGAAAGCATGGGAGTTTTGGGCGTATGAAGAAAAGTCACTTTTTCTTCTCTTACGATATTTCGAGTTGGATGAACGGATCGCTCCTAAATAGAGACGTTCTCAACTCTACGAGAAAGCAACTGAAAGCAAATCATCGAATAAAGAGAGAGAAATCCAATCCACTCTTAGTCGATACCCAGTATCTCCCTTAGATAGGGGGAGTTTGGGCCATGCATTCGAAGATCTTGGGAAACTCCATTCAAAAAATGGAGTTCCCTTTGGTCCCTTACTGCAACATCCCCGCCTTGGAGGTCAATTTGATCCCGCTTGGCGGTTAAAAAATCCACGAATGCTTCTTCCGGATTGTAAGCCGCATTCTTCTCTAAGGCAGGATGTTGAGCAAGGATACCCTTCAAGATCGAATAGCTTTCATGTTTGCCTTCGCGGATCTGTAGATCGCGATTCTCAAAGTCGAGTACTCGATTATATTCCCTCTGAGAGGAACAATTCTCGAGTTCCGCTTTGATTTCGGACCAATAGACCCCTTTGTCCTTATCAAGGAGGAAAATGCTTCCTTGATTTTCCAAGAAAGCTATTCGGTTTTGCATGGACGCCTCGAACCCCCTATTGTGGGTAACTGGCCAAGGCTCTTGTATCACCCGCTCCTCGAAGGAAGTCTTCCCCGTCCACGAGGAAGAGTTGGACGAGCCCGAATCCCCCGAGGAGGCCATCATCATGGTACCGTATTGTGTCTCGGCAGTCATGACGGTCCCCACACCGAGAAGAACAACTAACATTTGATTGACGAAAAGACCCACTTTCAAGAGAAAGTAAAGTCGCAGAGAAAAGGAAAATACAAATATGCAAAAGAAAATGAATAGATATAGAATAAAGAAAAGGGGAAAGCCTTACTTTTCTTTCAAATGAAAAGAATACCGATGAAAGAGTAAGATCACTAACAAAATAAATGCTCCGTACGAGATGAATACCAGTGGTTATTATAGCGATCTCTTCGGATCCCAGACACCGTCTAAAAAGAACGGCGGATAGGATATTTAGAAAGGTTACTACAGCTGCTAATAACATCTTTCTAGCCTGCATATTCGTGGAACTCCATCTCATTTAGAAAGCTTATCTCTATCTTTCAGAAACTGAACGGGAAGTGGTTTAGGAAAGGACTTTCGAATCGGATGCGCTCACCCAGCGAGAAAGGCCCTGATCCTGCCAACCAAGTCCAAATCAAAAAGAAAGAAAGGAACGAAAGGAGAAGAGAACTTCGTATTTTGGTAATTCTCTAGGAGTCATGTTTAACCCCCTCCATCAAGGTTTTTGGCTCGCAATAAAGCTAGGGTCCTGATCGAGCAACTAGTAGTCCTATCTATCCACCTCTCCAGACACAATATCTTGAGTACCAATAATGGTGACCACATCTGCTGGCATGTGATGTTTGGACATAGAATCGAGTCCTTGTGAATGGGCAGAGCCAGGTGCTCTTATTTTACGACGGTAGGGACGATTGCTTCCATTACTGACCAGAAAGATACCAAATTCTCCTTTAGGTGCTTCAACTGCAGTATAGGTAGAAGGATCTGGTATGGAAAAACCTTCTGTATAAAGTTCGAAATGGTGAATTGAGGTAGAGTAGACCGATGATCCTGTAGTCATTTGACCGGCTATTGAAAGAAAAAGCTTGCATCTGCTCCTCCTATCTATTATTATATAACCAGTCCCATCTCTCTCCAGACCTAACGTGGTAGTTTCCCATCATAGGGCTTTCTATCTATAGATTTTGCCATTACCAAGGAGCTAATTCGTTCAGAACTCTGTTGACTGCTTCTATAGATAAGGCGGAGCGTCCTTGGCTCAGCATTATAGCACATAGAGCTTCGGCGCTACTACAGCGCTTCGCTAACTCGAAGCGCCTCGCTATGAGAATCTAG